GTTTTATTTTCCAATTATTTTTTCAATTGAGAGAAAGAAAGAGAATAGTAGGAATTCTCTTATCCTGTTCGGAATGATATTATCCTCATATTACCCATGACTGTTTATGTCTCTAGCACGACCACTTAATGAAATGTGGAGGAAAGTGGGGTAAATGGCCGATACTACTGGAAGGATTCCTCTTTGGCTGATAGGTACTGTAACCGGTATTCCTGTGATTGGTTCAATAGGTATTTTCTTTTACGGTTCATATTCCGGATTGGGCTCATCCCTATAGTAATGGGATGCGCCGGATTGTCAACATGAAAGAGTAAGAACTCAACAGACCTGCCCCCTCGATCGAATCAGACAAGGGGGGCAGGTCTGTTGAGTTCTTACTCTTCGGGCGAGACTTTGTTTGACCCATTCCATAACATAAAAGAAGTTGGAAATTCGTCCAGCCAACATATTCTATTCGTAGAAATGACAAAACAGATCCTTTGCTCCGATATTTCAAACATTCCATCCCTTTGTTTCTGATGATATTTTTGTTTTTAAGGTTTAAGAATGGAATCCTTTGATTTTCTGGACTGCACAATATGTATTTTTATAGACGAGACATCCTACAAATTATATATACTAATCTTACTTTACCCTCTTTACTCTCTAAAAAGAAAAAAAAAAAAATGGAACTGGGATGAGATAATCAATAAAATAAGGATTTGGATATGCGCAAAAATCCAAGATTTCATCTTTTCACTCGGAGCATTAAACGTTTTTTTCTTGAAATTTTCTTTTTGATTTTTTCATTTTTTTTATAAGTTCATTGAAGAAGTTCTATTTTCTCAGTAAGTGACTCCCACCCTTTTTTCTTTATCCACTACTTCTTTTGAATCGAAACAGGGGTCTCCGATAGAACTAGAGAATCAAAAAAAATAGTAATCTTTGACGAACAGGATCAAGAATTCTTATTGTTTCGACACAAAAAAGGAATTTTCCAACCTAATCTTGTGTCGAAGATTAGCAAGACAAGTAATACCTCCCAGAAGCGAATTCTATTCTAATAGATCCATTCTAATAGATCCTAATAGATAATAGTAGGCATTAAGTAGGGGCGAATACACGGCAAGGGATAAATGAAAGGAACAAATGATTCGCTTCTAGGAGGTAGAAAAAACTATTGATGTATTACATGGCATTTATAGTCTGGCAATAGGAGACCCGACACGGCCACAGCGCTCCGATTTGGATTGAAAATTGGGGGGTTGAGCAGTCTTCTTCGCAATATAATACATACTATTACCAAAATACATACTATTACTAGGAATAGGAATAGGATACGAGCAATTTCTTACATCTCGCATAAAAGAAAATCGTATAAACAAAATAAGCAAAAAAAGCAAAACATTTTCCACGATTTTTGGATCACACATAACATAATTGCATTGATCACAACAATTCGGCCCCTTCTTTTCACCATTACCAACTTGATGAATCCGCGGATCTAGAAATTCATTTCGGACAATTGAACCTTCTCAAATTGTTTCTTTTTTAGAACCAAAAAGATTTGTGCCAGAATAACAGATGCTAAGAAGAACAACAAAACTTGGACGCGTAATGGATCTTGAAGTACTATTTCTGCATCTCCCTGACCAAACCCACCCACATTGGGATTACTCGTTAATGGTTGATCAAGCTTGATAGATTCGCCCTCTGAAACAAGAAGTTCTGGCCCTGGAGGTATAATATCAACCACCTGATGTCCGTCCGACGTATCAGATATGGTTATTTCATACCCTCCTTTTTCTTTACGTACTATTCTGTTTACTATACCTGCTGCTGTAGAATTATAGACTGTATTGTTGCTCTTGCTCCCGTCGGGATAAATCTGACCTCTTCCCCGGTTCCCGCCTACATATACGGGATACTTTAAGAAGTGAACGTCTTTCTTAGCGGCAGGGTCCGGGGAAAGAATGGGAAAGACGATTTCACTATATTTCTGACCGGGAACAGGACCTATCACAAGAATATTTCTTTTAGTGGGTCGATAAATCTGAAAAGACAGATTACCTATCTTTTCTTTCATCTCAGGAGAAATACGATCAGGAGGGGCTAATTCAAATCCCTCGGGTAAAATAAGCACGGCCCCTACATTCAAGGCCCCTTTTTTACCATTAGCAAGAACTTGTTTCAGTTGCACATCGTAAGGAATTCTAACAACTGCTTCAAATACAGTATCAGGAAGCACAGCTTGTGGAACCTCAATATCCACGGGTTTATTGGCTAAATGGCAATTGGCGCACACAATACGCCCAGTCGCTTCTCGTGGATTTTCATAACCTTGCTGCGCAAAAATGGGATATGCATTTGAAATAGATGTCCGAGTTATTACATAGATCATGATCAATACGGAAATGAATCGAGTCATCTGTTCCTTTACCCCCTCAAAAATATTTCTCTTTTGCATGGTCCAATTATCGATCCGGAAATTTCTACAATAAATCAGGTAGGTCGCTGGTAT